TTTGTGATGGGCGAACGACGGGAATTGAACCCGCGCATGGTGGATTCACAATCCACTGCCTTGATCCACTTGGCTACATCCGCCCCTTTTCGAGCTAAAGGATTTTATCTTTTTTCCATTCATCATTATTGTATTTATTCTGACCTCCATACTTAACTTAGATCGAGATATTGGACATAGAATGCCAATCTTTAAAATAAAAAATGTAAAAAAAAGGAGTAATACACTGTGACATGACACGTTCACTAAAAAAAAACCCTTTTGTAGCTAATCATTTATCGGCAAAAATTGAAAAACTCAACATGAGGGAGGAGAAAGAAATAATAGTAACTTGGTCTCGGGCATCTACCATTATACCCACAATGATTGGCCATACAATCGCTATTCATAATGGAAAGGAACATTTACCTATTTATATAACAGATCGTATGGTAGGTCACAAATTGGGAGAATTCGCGCCTACTCTGACTTTTGCGAGACATGCAAGAAACGATAATAAATCTCGTCGTTAAGTTAATTTTAATATATAAATTAATATAAAAAAATTTAAATTAAAGTCAAAGCAAAGTAAAAAAAATGAAAGTAAAACAAGTGTTTATCATTCATTGGTGGGGGATAGGATAACCTTATGATAAAGAACTGGAGTTCGCTTAAAGAAGTAAATAAAGAAGTAGAAGCACCCTGGCGTCGGCGTAAAGAAGTAAAAGTTGTAGCTCAACATATATGTAGTATGTCTGTTTTCAAAGCGCGAAGAGTAATTGATCAGATTCGCGGGCGTTCCTATGAGGAAACACTTATGATACTGGAACTCATGCCTTATCGAGCATCTTATCCCATTTTAAAATTGGTTTATTCTGCAGCAGCAAATGCTAGTCATAATAAGGGTTTGAACGAAGCTGATTCATTCATTAGTGAAGCCAAAGTTAATAGGAGTACTATTGTGAAAAAATTAAGACCTCGGGCTCGAGGACGTAGTTATCCGATAAAAAGACCTACTTGTCATATAACAATTGTATTAAAGGATAAATCTAAATTATATTATTCTTAGATCAATCTAAGATTTAGATTCATCATAGTAAAATAAAATATATGGATGGAAAGAAAATATAATAGGAAAATATGGGACAAAAAATAAATCCACTTGGTTTCAGACTTGGTACAACCCAACGTCATCATTCCTTTTGGTTCGCACAACCAAAAAATTATTCCGTGGGTCTACAGGAAGATGAAAAAATACGGAATTGTATCAAGAACTATGTACAAAAAAATAGGAGAATATCCTCGGGTTTCGAAGGAATCGCACGTATAGGAATTAAAAAAAGAATCGATTTGATCCAGGTCATAATCTATATTGGATTTCCAAATTTATTAATAGAGGGCCAAACACGAGGAATCGAAGAATTACAGATGAATGTACAAAAGGAATTTCATTTTGTGAACCGGAGACTCAACATTGTTATCACAAGAGTTGAAAAACCTTATGGGCAACCTAATATTCTTGCGGAATACATAGCTTTACAATTAAAAAATAGAGTTTCGTTTCGAAAGGCAATGAAAAAAGCTATTGAATTAGCTGAACAAACGGATACAAAAGGAATTCAAGTACAAATTGCAGGGCGGATCGACGGAAAAGAAATTGCACGTGTCGAATGGATTAGAGAGGGCAGGGTTCCCCTACAAACAATTCGCGCTAAAATTGATCATTGTTCCTATACAATTCGAACTATCTATGGAGTATTAGGCATAAAAATTTGGATATTTGTGGACGAGGAATAATAGACCTTTACTTTATTTGTCTTGCCATTCTGTCCAGTGATAGAACAAAAAATCACAAACTGTTTCATTCTTTTTCCGTTAAATCAAACAAAAATGAGCAATTCCAATTCTATAAGGTTGAATAAAAATTCGATTGACCATTTGTTATAATTGCTATGCTTAGTGTGTGACTCGTTAATTTTTCTTTAGAGTTTAGAGTTGGGATTCAAAAAAAAAATAGACTGACCCCTACTTAAACTTAATAACTATATAAAAATAAAAACAAAATAAACTAATAACCAACTTATTGCTTCGTATTGTCGAGATCCCAAGAAACAGTCACTATATGAGATGAGTGGATCAATCATATAGTTGCAGCAACTGCAACTGAAATCTTTTCCATAAAAAAATCTGATTATGGGTTGTGAAGCAAAAATAAAGGGATGTGGATAAATGGAAGGATGATAGAAAGAGAGAACAAAAATATCAATGATATATGATTCCAATATGTATGGTCTATGAATTACCTCATAAAAGGCAATGTGATAAAGCATCAATACTGAATGAATGTAAATAATAATAAAGTGATATGAATAATAAAGAGCCTCGGGTTAATAAAAACTAAGGAGATTGACTCGAGAAGGAATTTTGTTGGGAGCTCCATTGCAGAGTTCAGGCCTAACCATTAATGGAGAAGCTATGGGAACGACGAAACCTGTGACCGCATAGGATTCTACTTAAAACGAATCCGAATAATTCATTGGGTGGGATGGCGGAACGAACCGAGAAAAAATTTATTTATTCTGAGAAGTCATGGATTGACCTAGGAATGAAACAGCAAAGAGTCAATATTCGCCCGCGAAACCTTTATTTATTGAGATTACATTACAATATTTTGGCATCATTTGATAAGGGTCAAAATAAGGATCAAGGATCGTTATCGTTATAAAATAAAAAAGCATTATCTATAATCTATATCTATAAATATGCATAACATAAATATTCTAGCTGTATATCCTGTATATACATCTTCCTATGTAACAAATTCAATATCAATAAATGTCTTAGTGTATTATTTTATTAAATACATGTGTATCTGTATTGAATCCTTTCATTCGCGAGGAGCTGGATGAGAAGAAACTCTCATGTCCGGTTCTGCAGTAGAGATGGAATTAAGAAACGACCATCAACTATAACCCCAAAAGAACCAGATTTCGTAAACAACATAGAGGAAGAATGAAGGGAATATCTTGTCGAGGCAATCATATTTGTTTCGGCAGATACGCTCTTCAGGCACTTGAACCCGCTTGGATCACAGCTAGACAAATAGAAGCAGGGCGAAGAGCAATGACACGATATGCGCGTCGTGGTGGAAAAATATGGGTACGTATATTTCCTGACAAACCTGTTACAGTAAGACCTGCAGAAACACGTATGGGTTCGGGGAAGGGATCCCCCGAATATTGGGTATCCGTTGTTAAGCCAGGTCGAATACTTTATGAAATGGGCGGAGTATCAGAAACTGTAGCCAGAGCAGCTATTTCACTAGCTGCGTCCAAAATGCCTATACGAACTCAATTTGTCAGGATGGGGATGTAGAACTAAACGGTGTATTGAGGATGAAAAAACAACCAAAGTTTATTTATTTCTGGACAGAGAATATTTCTTTTTTTCCTTCATCCTTTGCATTAAAATAACGGATTCCAATAAAATGATATGATTCAACCTCAGACCCTTTTGAATGTAGCGGATAACAGCGGAGCTCGAGAATTGATGTGTATTCGAATCATAGGAGCTGGTAATCATCGATATGCTCATATTGGTGACGTTATTGTTGCTGTAATCAAAGAAGCAGTGCCCAATATGCCACTAGAAAGATCAGAAGTAATTAGAGCTGTAATTGTACGTACTTGTAAAGAACTCAAACGTGACAACGGTATGATAATACGATATGATGACAATGCTGCGGTTGTCATTGATCAAGAAGGAAATCCAAAAGGAACTCGAGTTTTTGGTGCGATCGCTCGGGAATTGAGACAGTTGAATTTTACTAAAATAGTTTCATTGGCTCCCGAGGTATTATAAATACTACTAGATGAGACTATGATATATCAGGACATCTAAAATAGATCAAATCAAATTTAGTAGATTAGTAGATTGTGTCTCACGCATATACTTTTACGCATATACTTTTTATAATTAATAATTTAATAATTCAAAAAAAAATGAAAGAAAATAAAACAAAGAAAAAAAGGAAACATGTTGATTATATCAAAATTAGGGGGCACCAATAATTATAGTTCGTCATGGGTAGGGACACTATTGCCGATATAATAACTTCTATAAGAAATGCTGACATGGATAAAAAAGGAACGGTTCGAATAGCATCTACTAATATCACCGAAAATATTGTGAAAATACTTCTACGAGAAGGTTTTATTGAAAACGTTCGGAAACATCAGGAAGGTAACAAATATTTCTTGGTTTCAACTCTGCGACATAGAAAGACTAGGAAAAGAATACATAGAACTATTTTAAAGCGTATCAGCCGACCCGGTTTACGAATTTATTCCAACTATCAACAAATTCCTAAGATTTTAGGTGGAATAGGAATTGTAATTCTTTCTACTTCTCGAGGTATAATGACAGATCGAGAAGCTCGACGAGAAAAAATTGGAGGCGAACTTTTGTTATATATATGGTGATCCTCCTCCTCTGGTATCCTAATTTTCTCTCTAACTTCCTATTTGTGAAATAGAGAGGAAAAGTGAGTTATATAACTCTTCCTCCATTAGTTGATACTTCAAGGAGGTTACCTGGAATGAAAGAACAAAAATTGATTCATGAAGGTTTAATTACTGAATCACTTCCCAACGGTATGTTCCGGGTCCGTTTAGATAATGAAGATGTAATTCTAGGTTATGTTTCGGGGAGGATCCGGCGCAGTTTTATACGGATACTACCCGGGGATAGAGTCAAAATCGAAGTAAGTCGTTATGATTCAACCAGGGGACGTATAATTTATAGACTTCGCAACAAAGATTCGAACGATTAGGTGATTTTTTAAGCATTCCTTTCATGGCGATACAATTCGAAGTTAAAAAAAAAAATGCAAGAGACTTATTTTCTTCCAAGGAATAGATTCAAAATTAAGGTAAGGAATAATAAATATGAAAATAAGGGCTTCTGTTCGTAAAATTTGTGAAAAATGTCGACTGATCCGTAGGCGCGGACGAATTATAGTG